AATTTATATAATTACAATAATGTAAATAAACATGAATTTTGGATGCAAAAAAGCTAGTAGAGGTTTTCCTGTTTCCGGGGGGTTTTCAGGAGTGTTAGTGATCTCTCTAGTTTAGGGGGGTAGGGGGGTTTACGCGCAAAAACCGAAGGGGGCATAAAGAATCATATGAATATCAGGAGAAAGTATTGTGTATGTCCTTGATAGAGATAAATGTAATTCTTAAGTAATGTCTTTCCAACTTTTCAACTTTAATAGTTTTTGCAAGAAATATGTTCACCCTTGGCTCAACTTGGAAATTTATACACTTTGAAATGCCAAATGAAAGGACGTGAAAAAAGGAAACCCCTTGCTCGCTGGAGTGAACGCTCGGCATGTTGGGTAACGAAGAGATGTAACAAAGCATTAACTTATGCAAGCTTCAGGAAAAGTATGAGGTTAATCCAGTTATGTGCCTGAAATAGGAACCAAATGCCAGGAATAATTCACTAAGTGAAACCCCCACAGTTTCTGTCCCTGACCATCAATAACCGTTAGCGTTGATTTCAGCTGGTTGGTGGTCTCTTACTGTGATATTAAGGGAAGAATCCTTAAGGTGTGTGATACCTTATTTTAAATATTCTTATGTCTGTGTTTAAGATTCCTATGTTTATGTAAAGTCTTAGATAGTTATGTTTATGTTATCCCTTAAATATCTGTGTTTATGTAAAGTTTTTAGATAGTTATGTTTATGTTATCTCTTAGGTATCTGTGTTTATACTATCCCTTAGATGTCTGTGTTTATGTAAAGTTTTTAGATAGTTATGTTTATGTAAAATTTTAGTTGTCGTGTTTATGTAAGATCTAAAATTTCTATGTTTATGTAATACCTTAGGAATATGTATTACGTGCATACGCTCTATGGGCTATATAAATTTATGTACAAGTACACTAAACAAAGAATAGTTTAATCAAGAATTCTGGCTTTGGGGGCCAGGGGTAGGAGTTGAAGTCTTCTTTCTTTGAGCAAAAGGGGGGAATTTAACCTCCGGCATCCGGTTTACAAGACCGGCGCTCTGGCGCTGAGCTACAAATGCATGATCATTCTAGGGCCTTGTTTTCTAGTCAGCCTGCTAGGGGCGTAAGAACAAGGAATAAGAAAAAGTACAGGAATGATGCGATTTGTCCGATAATAATGAATGGGTGTTCTACTGGTATTCCTCCAATTCAGGTCAGGATAATGACGTCTGCTACAAGGGTCCAGAATAGGAACTGGGTAATAGGGCGGAATGTGAGGCCTCGTTGTTTGGATGTGTGTAGGATTGGTACTAGCATGAGGACTAGGATGGAGAATAGGAGGGCAAGGACACCACCTAGTTTGTTTGGGATAGATCGTAGGATGGCATAGGCAAATAGGAAGTATCACTCCGGCTTAATGTGGGGAGGGGTGACTAGGGGGTTGGCGGGTGTAAAGTTGTCCGGGTCTCCGAGGAGGTTGGGGGAAAATAGGGCTAGGGAGGTGAGTGCAATAAGGAGGGCTGCAAATCCTAGTAGATCTTTGTAAGAGAAGTAAGGGTGGAAGGAGATTTTGTCTGCGTCAGAGTTTAGGCCTGTGGGGTTGTTTGAGCCGGTTTCGTGCAAAAATAATAAGTGAATTACTGTGGCAGCAGCGATGATAAATGGGAGGAGGAAGTGGAAAGCGAAGAATCGGGTTAGGGTAGCGTTGTCTACGGAGAAGCCCCCTCAGATCCACTGTACGAGGGAGTTGCCTACGTAAGGGACAGCTGATAGGAGGTTTGTAATGACGGTGGCACCTCAGAAGGATATTTGTCCTCAGGGAAGAACGTATCCTACGAAGGCAGTTATTATTACGAGGAGGAGAAGAATTACTCCGACATTCCAAGTTTCTTTGTAGAGGTAGGAGCCATAGTATAGTCCTCGCCCGATGTGAAGGTAGATGCAGATAAAGAAGAATGAGGCTCCGTTTGCGTGCAGGTTGCGGATAAGTCAGCCGTAGTTTACATCTCGGCAGATGTGGGCGACGGAGGAGAAGGCAGTTGCGATGTCGGAGGTGTAGTGCATAGCTAGGAAGAGGCCTGTGGCAATTTGTGTGATTAGGCAGAGTCCTAGGAGAGAGCCAAAGTTTCATCAGACTGAAATGTTGGCGGGGGCGGGGAGGTCAACTAGGGCGTCGTTAGCGATTTTAAGCAAAGGGTGGGTTTTTCGTAGGTTTGTCATTAAGAGTTCTTATAGTTGAAAGACAACGATGGTTTTTCAAGCCATTAGTCCTGGTGAGAGTCCTGGTAAGAACTATGACCTATCTAATGTTGTTGTTCTTGTTTGGTTTAGTTCTTGGGTTAATTGCAGTAGCTTCAAACCCCTCTCCGTATTTTGCGGCATTGGGGCTGGTGATTGTTGCTGGAATGGGCTGTGGGGTGTTAGTTGGGCACGGCGGTGCTTTTTTGTCTCTTATTCTATTTCTAATTTATTTAGGGGGTATGCTGGTAGTATTTGCTTATTCAGCGGCTTTGGCTGCTGAGCCTTATCCTGAAAGCTGGGGAAGCCGCTCGGTAGTGGTTTACATAGGGGCGTATGTTGTGGCGGTTGCTACGGCTTCTATTTTGTTTTGGGGTGGATGATACGAGGGGTCTTTGGTCCCGTCAGATGATTTAGTGATATTTTCGAGTTTTCGAGGGGACATGGCCGGGGTAGCCCTGGTTTATTCTTTTGGGGGTGGCATACTGATTTTAAGTGTGTGGGTACTTCTTTTGACGTTGTTAGTTGTGTTAGAATTGACGCGAGGGTTAAGTCGCGGGAGTCTTCGGACACCTTAACAGAGCAACAAGAAGTGTGCTTAAGGCTATTGTGAGGAAAAATAGACCTAGGTAGGTTTTAATGATTCCTCGTTGGGCGTTGCTAGTTGATGTAATAGGTTGGTGGTTTAAAGAGACGATTCCTTTGGGGCCGGTTTTTTCTAATCATGTATCAATTGTTTGAACTGCGATTGAAAATCCTAGGACGAGGCTGAGTTTGGGGAAAGATCGGTGAAGTAGTGCAGGAAAGAACGCTAGCATATTAGAGAATCGGAGGGTATCAAGGCGAGGGAGCACTTTATGTTGTTTATGTGTTAAGGAGGCGAGGTCAAGGGCAATTAATAGGCCAATAACTGAGACTAGCAGAGCTGCAAGTTTTAGTGCGGGGGCCATCGTTATTACTGGTGTTTTTGTGGGTACAATGTTTATAGTAATTAGTAGTCCTGCGGCGATACTTCCATAAGCGAGTCGTTTAATTGGGTTGATGACTGCTGGGTTATTTTCGTTGATAGGGGAGAGTGGGTTAAATCGTGGTTGTCCTATGGATACGAAGAAAATTACTCGTAGGCTATAGACTGCTGTAAAAGAGGTGGCCAGGAGGGTAAGGACTAGGGCTCAGGCGTTTAGGTGAGAAGTGTTGAGTGCTTCAATGATAGCGTCTTTAGAAAAGAATCCTGCTAGGAAGGGGGTCCCTGCTAGGGCTAGGCTTCCTAGGGTAAGACAAGATGAGGTAAAAGGTGCAAGGTGATGTATCCCTCCTATTTTTCGGATGTCTTGTTCATCATTTAGGCTGTGGATGATGGAGCCAGAGCATAGGAAAAGCATTGCTTTAAAAAATGCGTGAGTGCAGATGTGAAGGAAAGCCAGGTGGGGTTGGTTAAGGCCAAGGGTTACTATTATTAGGCCTAGTTGGCTGGATGTGGAGAATGCAACAATCTTTTTGATATCATTTTGTGTTAGAGCACATGTGGCGGTAAAGAGAGTTGTTAGTGCTCCAAGGCAGAGGCAGAGGGTTAGTGCTACTTGGTTATTTTCTATAAGAGGGCTAATTCGAATCAGTAGGAAAATACCTGCAACTACTATAGTGCTGGAGTGCAGTAGAGCTGAAACTGGCGTTGGACCTTCTATTGCTGAGGGGAGTCAGGGGTGAAGACCAAATTGGGCTGATTTCCCCGTTGCAGCAATAATAAAGCCAACTAGTGGTAAAGTGAGGTCGTGGTCTTGTGCCAGGGCGAAGATTTGGTCCAATTGTCATGCATTAAGATTCATGGCCATTCATGCTATGGAAAGAATTAGGCCGATGTCTCCGATTCGATTATAGAGCACGGCTTGCAGGGCAGCGGTATTAGCATCTGCTCGTCCGCATCATCAGCCGATTAATAGGAATGACATGATACCAATGCCTTCTCAGCCCACAAAGAGTTGAAATATGTTGTCGGCTAAAACGAAGAAGATTATAAGGGCTAAAAATAGCAGGAGGTGAGAGAAGAATCGAGTGACTTCTGGGTCGTCGTGCATGTATCATGTTGCGAATTCTAAAATTGACCAAGTGACGTAGAGGGCAACTGGGATGAAGGTGATTGATAGTGTGTCAAATTTTATGTTTATGGTGATGTTAAATGTTTCTGTGTGGAATCATGTAGAGGAGGTTAGGATAGTTTGGGTGCCATGTGCATAAAACATAAATAGGGATGCCAGGCTGAGTCAGAATGCTATTATAACAGAGGTTTTTACCAAGCTAAGGGCTGAGGCATGGTTTTTAGTTTTGGTTGAGAAAATTTTTAGTACGGGGTAGACTAGTAGCGTTAAGGTCGAGGCTAGGACGGAAGATAAAATGAGTGAGGGCATTGTCATTCTAGCTGCTACTTGGATTTGCACCAAGAGTTTCTGGTTCCTAAGACCAGCGGATGAGCTGTTATCCTTTAGCAGCAGCCGAGTGAGCCTTGGGGTTGAACCAAGGTGACGAAAGTTAGCAGTTTACGGTGCCGCCGGGCCTCTCTCGGTGGACAAGGGGGTTTTAACCCCTGTCTTTAGAATCACAATCTAATGTCTTAGGTTAAACTATGTCTACATCCTGTTCAACCTCAGACTAGTTGGGGGTCTAGAATAAGGAGAATAAGCGGGATTAGGTGGAGGGTAATGAGTAAATGTTCCCGGGTGTGGGAGGGGTCGAGGGTTTGGATGTGGGGCGGAAGGGGCCCTCGTTGAGTTATAATAAATAGGTAAAGGGAATAGCCTGCTGTAATTAAGGTTCCGAGACCCGTGAATACAAGGGTTCACTGTGACCAGTTGAAAAGTGCGGTAATAATTATTAGTTCTGCTATAGAGCTTGGGATGGGAGGAAGTGCAAGATTGGCGAGGCTTGCGATGAGTCATCACGTTGTTATTAATGGTAATGCTATTTGTAGTCCGCGGGCTAGGATCATTGTTCGGCTGTGTGTACGTTCGTAGTTAGTGTTGGCCAGGCAGAATAGTGCTGATGAGGTGAGGCCGTGGGAAATTATTAGGATTATTGCACCTGAGAATCCCCATGGTGTCTGAATTAGGATTCCCCCTGCTACCAGGCCTATGTGGCTAACGGATGAGTAGGCAATGAGTGATTTGAGGTCTGTTTGTCGGAGGCAGATGGCGCCTGTCATAACTAGGCCTCATAGGGCGAGGATAATGAAGGGGTAGCTTAATTCCTTAGTGAGGGGGTCTAGCAGGGCTGTTATTCGTATTATTCCATAGCCCCCTAGTTTTAGTAGTACTGCTGCTAGGATTATGGAGCCTGCGATGGGGGCTTCAACGTGGGCCTTTGGTAATCAAAGGTGGAGTCCGTAGAGTGGGAGTTTAATTAGGAAGGCTATTAGGCAGGCGGCCCATCATAGTTTGTTTGTGCTAAGGTGGTGCGAATCCAGGGGGGAGTATTGAACGGTAAGTAGGGATAGGGAGCCAATATTGTTTTGTAGAACTAGCAGGGCTACGAGGAGGGGAAGGGATCCTACGAGGGTATAAAATAAAAAGTAAGTCCCAGCGTTGAGTCGTTCTTTTTGGCTTCCTCAGCGGGTGATGATAAATAGGGTTGGGATGATGGTGGCTTCAAATATAACATAAAATAAAATGATTTCGGTCGCCCCGAAAGCCATAATTAGGAACACCTGGAGGGAGATGAGCAGTGAGATGAATGTTCGTTGTCGGTTGATGGGCTCACTATTTACGTGTTTTTGGCTTGCTAGTAGTATTAGGGGAAGTAGTCAGCAGGTTAAGATTAATAAAGGGGTGGAGAGTGGGTCTGTGCCTAGGAAGGAGTTGATGTAGGTTCACCCGGTCTCTGTGGTGGTTTTTAATCAGGAGAGGCTAGCTACTGCAATTGTGAAGCTGTGGGCAGTGGCTACTAGCCATAGTCACTTTTCCCGAACGGTCCATACCATGGGTACGAGTATGATTGACGGGACGAGGATTTTTAGCATTGTAGCAGATTCAGGCTTTGCAGCCGGTCGCTTCCATGTGTACGGGCGGTGGCAACTAGGATTGCCAGGCCTGTGCTTGCTTCACAGGCTGAAAAGGCCAGTAGAAGTATGGGGGCTGAACTTAAGTTGGTAGAGTCTAATTGTAGGGCTCAGAGGGATAGGGCAATAAACAGGGAAAGTATTATCCCTTCTAAACATAGGAGGGCAGAGAGCAGGTGGGTGCGGTGGAATGCTAGTCCAGTCAGTGCTAGGGCAAAGGCGGTTGAGAAGGCGAAGTGGGTTGGTGACATAGGGTGATAGTGGTGTTGAACCACTTTTATGCTTAGTAAGTTAGGGCTTGTATCAATTTATCACCTGTAGTGACGATCAAAAAATTTGAGTGGGGGGGGGGGTTAGTTAAAGTTGGGCGATTATGGACTTTAACCACAAGTTTTTGAGCCGAAATCAAATGTTTTAATTAGACTAATCGCCTATTCTGCCCATTCTAGACCTCCTTGAAGTCATTCGTAGATAAGGCCTAGTGTGAGGAGGATAAGAACGGAGGAGGCTCATAGGAAGGTGGTGACGGGGGAGGTGAGTTGGTCTCCTCAGGGTAGGGGCAGTAGAAGCGCAATTTCCAGGTCGAAGAGTAGAAATAGGATGGCAACAAGAAAAAATCGTAGTGAGAAAGGCAGGCGAGCAGTTCCTAGGGGATCAAATCCGCATTCGTAGGGGGACAGCTTTTCTGGGTCTGGGTTTATTTGGGGTAGTCAGAATGAGACAAATGCAAGTACTGTGGTAAGGAGGGCGCTGATTATTATAATAGTTGTGATTAGGTTCATTATCTTTCCTTGGATTTTAACCAAGATCTGGTGATTGGAAGTCACATATACTAACGTTAGTACTAGAAAGATTAGGATCCTCATCAGTAGATTGAGACGTAGAGGAATAGTCAGACGACGTCTACGAAGTGTCAGTATCAGGCAGCTGCTTCAAATCCGAAATGGTGTTCTGATGTAAAGTGGAATAGGATTTGGCGTAGGAGGCACACGGCTAGGAATGCGGAGCCAATAATTACGTGAAGGCCATGGAATCCGGTTGCTACGAAGAATGTTGAGCCATAGACTCCGTCTGCAATTGTAAAGGGGGCTTCATAATATTCCATTGCCTGCAAGCAGGTGAAGTAGAATCCTAGTAGGATAGTTAGGGTGAGGGAGTGGATGGCTTGTTTTCGCTCTCCTTCTATAATGCTGTGGTGTGCTCAGGTGACTGTTACGCCTGAAGCAAGAAGTACCGCAGTGTTAAGGAGAGGTACTTCAAATGGGTCTAAGGGTAAGATTCCTGATGGGGGTCAGCAGCCCCCTAGTTCAGGGGTGGGTGCCAGGCTTGAGTGATAGAAGGCTCAGAAGAAGCCTAGGAAAAAGAAAACTTCGGATGTAATAAACAGGATTATCCCGTACCGAAGTCCTTTTTGAACGGGGGGTGTATGGTGCCCTTGGAATGTGCCTTCTCGAATAATATCTCGTCATCATTGGAGCATGGTCAGTAGGAGAAGGGCTAGTCCTAGGGTTATAAGTGTAGTGGAGTGGAAGTGGAATCAGATGGCGAGGCCAGATGTTATTAGTAGGGCGGCAACTGCGCCGGTAAGGGGTCATGGGCTGGGGTCAACTATGTGGAATGCGTGTGCTTGATGGGCCATTAGACGTTTTCTTGAAGGTAAAGGCTTAGCAGTAGAACAAATACGTAGGCTTGGATTATAGCTACGGCTACTTCTAGCAGAGTTAGCATTAGGAGAAGGGCAGAGGTTAATAGAGATGCGGCGGGTAAGACAGAGGCTATGGCGAGTGAAGCCATAGATACTAGTTGGATTAGAAGGTGCCCTGCTGTAAGGTTAGCTGTTAGTCGGACGCCTAGGGCAAGGGGACGAATAAATAGGCTAATAGTTTCGATAATAATAAGGACAGGGATTAGAAGTGTTGGTGTTCCTTCTGGGAGGAGGTGGGCTAACGAGTCGGATGGCTGGTTTCGTATTCCAATAAGCACAGTGGCCAATCAGAGAGGTACTGCTAGGCCTAGGCTTATTGAGAGTTGGGTTGTGGGTGTGAAGGTGTACGGTAGGAGTCCGAGTAGGTTGAGTGAAATAATATACATCATTAGTGAGGTGAATAGAAGTGCTCACTTTTGGCCCGCGGGGCTGAGGGGAAGCATAATTTGTTGGGTGGCGTTTGTAACGAATCATGCCTGAAGGCTTAGTAGTCGGTTGCTTAATCATCGGGGTGTAGGTACTGGAAGGAATAGTCATGGGGAGGCGATGGCGATGGCAATTAGTGGTACGCCTATGTATCAAGGGGTTTCAAATTGGTCGAAGAGGCTTAGGATCATGGTCAGCTTCATGCTTCCGCTTGGTAGCTAGGTGAGTCGGATGGATTGGGGTCGTTTAGTAGGGAGTGCGAGAGCACTTTAGGGGGAATGACGGTGAGGAAAACTAGTCAAGAAAAAATTAGGATAAGAAATCAGGGCGAGGGGTTTAGCTGGGGCATGCCGTTAGGGGTGGTTGGTGAGCACCAATCTCTAGCTTAAAAGGCTAACGCTGTTACCGTTTTAGCTTCTTAACGAGGCGTCTTCAAGTAGTAGTGTGGACCAGTTTTCAAAGTGTTCGAGGGGGACGGCTTCTACTACGATTGGTATAAAGCTATGGTTTGCTCCACAAATTTCAGAGCATTGGCCGTAGAAGACTCCTGGTCGTGATGTGATGAAGGCTGTCTGGTTTAGCCGTCCTGGTACAGCGTCTATTTTGATCCCAAGGGATGGCACTGCTCAGGAGTGGAGTACGTCTTCTGCTGTAACTAGAATTCGGATGGGGGATTCTACAGGTACAACTATTCGGTGGTCTGCTTCCAGCAGTCGGAATTGACCGGGGGCGAGGTCTTGTGTAGGAACCATGTATGAGTCGAAGCCGAGGTCTTCGTAGTCGGTATACTCATAGCTTCAGTATCATTGATGTCCGATGGCTTTAATAGTGAGGTGGGGGTCGTTAATCTCGTCTATTAGGTACAGAATTCGTAGTGAGGGGAGAGCAATGAGAATAAGAATAATTGCTGGGAGGACTGTTCAGATAATTTCAATTTCTTGGGAGTCTAATAAGAATTTGTTGGTTAGCTTTGTCGTTACTATTGCTACAATAATGTAAAGAACGAGTGCGCTAATAAGGAACACAATTATTAGGGCATGGTCGTGGAAGTGGAGAAGTTCTTCTATAACAGGTGAGGCTGCGTCTTGAAATCCTAATTGTGAGGGATGGGCCATTAGGGTTAAAGGGGTACGCGGGATTTTCACCCACAATTCTGCCTTGACAAGGCAGTGTTATTTTTATTTTACTAGTGCCCCGTTAAGAAAGTGTCAGAGTGGTTATGTGGTTGGCTTGAAACCAGCCTACGGGGGTTCAATTCCTCCCTTTCTCGTTAGTCAGCTTTGACTAAAACAAAGGCTGGCTCTTCAAATGTGTGATAGGGGGGTGGGCAGCCGTGTAGTCATTCTACGTTCGTTGTTGTTAGTTCAACTGAAAGAACTTCTCGTTTAGCAGAGAAGGCTTCTCAAATGATAAAGAGGAACATAATTACTGCTACAAGGGAAATTAGTGATCCGATTGAAGAGACTGTGTTTCAAAGAGTGTAGGCGTCGGGGTAGTCAGAGTAACGTCGTGGTATTCCCGCTAGGCCTAGGAAGTGTTGAGGGAAGAATGTAACATTAACACCTACAAACATTACACCAAAGTGGATTTTTGTTCAAGTGTCGTGCAGAGTATACCCGGTGAATAGTGGGAATCAGTGTACGAATCCAGCCACGATAGCAAACACTGCACCCATGGATAGGACGTAGTGGAAGTGGGCTACAACGTAGTATGTGTCATGAAGTACAATGTCAAGGGAGGAGTTGGCTAGTACGATTCCCGTTAGTCCTCCAACTGTGAATAAGAAAATAAAGCCAAGTGCTCAGAGTAAGGGAGTTTCTCATTTGATTGACCCTCCGTGCAGGGTTGCAAGTCAGCTGAAAACTTTTACACCTGTTGGGATGGCGATGATTATTGTGGCAGAGGTAAAGTAGGCCCGCGTGTCTACGTCCATTCCTACGGTAAACATGTGGTGGGCTCATACAATGAAGCCCAGGAGGCCAATGGCCATCATGGCTCACACCATTCCTATGTAACCGAAAGGTTCTTTTTTACCGGCGTAATAGGCAACGATGTGGGAAATTATTCCGAACCCAGGAAGGATAAGAATATAGACCTCTGGGTGGCCGAAGAATCAGAATAGGTGTTGGTAGAGGATAGGATCCCCTCCTCCTGCTGGGTCAAAGAAGGTAGTATTTAGGTTTCGGTCCGTAAGAAGTATTGTGATACCAGCGGCAAGAACTGGCAGTGAGAGTAGTAGCAGCACGGCCGTTACTAGGACAGCTCAGACAAACAGAGGGGTTTGGTACTGGGAGATGGCTGGGGGCTTCATGTTAATAATTGTTGTAATAAAATTGATGGCACCTAGGATGGAAGAGACACCAGCCAGGTGAAGGGAGAAGATGGTGAGGTCAACGGAAGCTCCTGCATGTGCTAGATTGCCGGCTAGGGGTGGGTATACAGTTCATCCTGTCCCCGCTCCCGCCTCAACCCCTGAAGAGGCTAGTAGAAGCAAGAAGGAAGGGGGTAGGAGTCAGAAGCTCATGTTGTTCATTCGGGGGAAAGCCATGTCGGGGGCCCCGATCATTAGGGGGATTAATCAGTTTCCGAACCCTCCAATCATAATTGGCATTACTATAAAGAAAATCATCACAAAAGCATGAGCAGTAACGATGACATTATAAATTTGGTCGTCCCCTAAGAGGGCGCCTGGTTGACTTAATTCTGCACGGATTAGAAGGCTTAAAGCAGTGCCCACTATTCCGGCTCAAGCACCAAATACTAGATAGAGGGTGCCGATGTCTTTATGGTTAGTTGAAAAAAATCAGCGCGTGATTGCCACAGGTAAGATGGCCGAGAGTTTAGGCGGTGGTTTGTAGCTCCATATACAGGGGTTTGATTCCCCTTCTTACCAAGCCCCGAGGTGTGTTACATGCCGGATTGCAAATCCTGAGTAGCAGGGTAGAACCTGCCGGGGCTTCCCCCGCCCCTTTCCTCCCCCGCAGGGGCGGGGGAAGGCTAGACGGAGGCCCGCTGGCGAAGGCGCTCAGCTGTTAACTGAGAGGTTGAAGGATCGAGGCCTTCTCGTCTAGTAAGGCTATAGCTTAATTAAAGTATCTGCGTTGCATGCAGAAGATGTGGGGTAGAGTCCTGCTAGTCTTACAGGGGCTGGGGGATTTTCACCCTCGCTTAGGGCTTTGAAGGCCCTTGGTCTGGTCTTACCTAAGCCCCTTACAGCGTGAACAGTGCTGACGTTGCGGGTATAAGGGGCAGAAGTATGAGAGTGCCGGTGGTGGAGAAAGCTAGGGGGAGGGTGGTTTGATTTGAAGTCAGTCGTCAGGGGGTGGTACCTGAAATGTTATTGGGGGATGTGGTCAGGGTCATTGCATATGCTAGTCGAAGATAGAAGTATAGGCTTAGAAGTGCACTCAGGGCTGCTAATGTGGCGACAGGGGCTAGGCTTTGTTTAGTCAACTCTTGCAGGATCAGTCATTTTGGCATAAAGCCTGTCAGTGGGGGTAGGCCTGCTAGGGACAATAGGACGAGTGGTGTTAGGGCTGTTATTGCTGGGGCTTTGGATCAGGAAATAGTAAGTGAGTTGATGTTTGTTGAGTCGCTTAATTTGAATGTTAGGAATGCGGAGAATGTTATAACAAAATATGTTATAAGTGTTAAGAGGCTTAGGGAGGGAGAAAATTGTATAATCAAAATTATTCAGCCCAGGTGGGCAATTGATGAGTATGCTAATAGTTTACGTAGCTGGGTTTGGTTTAGCCCTCCTCATCCCCCAATGATTGTAGAGGCTAGTCCCAATATAATTATGACAGTGGGGTTGCTTGGGCTAATTTGCAGTAGGAGGGCGAAGGGGGCAAGTTTTTGTCAGGTGGACAAGATTAGGGCGGTGGTTAGGTTTAGGCCTTGAAGTACTTCGGGAAGTCATGTGTGGAGGGGTGCAAGTCCTATTTTAAGCGCTAGGGCTATTGTAATCATGATGTTAGGGAGCGGGTGTGTCATTTGGGTAATTTCCCATTGTCCTGTTAGCCATGCGTTGGTAGTGGAGGCGAATAGCAGCACGGCTGCTGCGGTGGCTTGTGTAAGGAAGTATTTAGTGGTTGCTTCGACTGCTCGTGGGTGGTGATGTTGCGCTATGAGGGGGATGACGGCTAACGTACTTATTTCAAGGCCTATCCAAGCCAGAAGTCAGTGGGAGCTTGTGAGGGTAACAAATGTTCCCAGGCCTAGGCCGAAGATTAGGGTTATTAAAATGTAGGGACTCATATGTAAAGGGGGGGATTTAGCCCCCATTTTTGGGGCATGAGCCCAATAGCTTAAAATTAGCTTACATTACTAGGAAGTGGTGTAGATGGAAGCACTAGGAGTTTTGATCTCCTCAGGTGGGGTTCAAATCCCTTCTTTCTAAAGGAGTTGAGGGGACTTTAACCCCTATAGTTCACTCTATCAAAGTGGCCCTTAGGATTCGGGCACAACTCCTTGAATTACAGTTGTGGGGGGAGGCCAGCAAATGCAATGGGAAGGGAGAGATGTCATATGACCAGGGCTAGGGTGAGTGGCAGGAAGTTTTTTCAGATTAGGTGTATAAGCTGGTCGTAGCGAAATCGTGGGTACGAGGCACGGACCCAGAGGAAAACCATTGATAGGAGTGCCGCTTTGGTTATTAGGTTAGCAGCAGTTAACTCTGGGAGTGATGGGATGTGGGAAGCTCCTAGGAATAGGACTGCGGAAAGCGTATTTATTAGCAGGATGTTGGCGTACTCTGCTAGGAAGAATAGGGCGAAGGGTCCTCCGGCGTATTCTACGTTGAAGCCTGAAACAAGTTCTGATTCTCCCTCTGTTAGGTCGAAGGGGGCTCGGTTTGTTTCTGCAAGGGTGGAAATGTATCATATTGCTGCTAGGGGTCAAGCTGGTGCTAGCAGTCAGATGGCTTCTTGGGCAATGTTGAAGGTTTGAAGTGTGAAGCCTCCCGTGAAGATAATGATGCTGAGCAGAATTAGTCCTAGACTTACTTCATAGGAAATGGTTTGTGCAACTGCTCGCAGGGCCCCAATTAGGGCGTATTTTGAGTTTGATGCTCACCCTGAGCCAAGAATAGAGTATACGGCGAGGCTTGAGATGGCGAGGATGAAAAGAATACCTAGGTTGAGGTCTGTAACTGGGTACGGTAGGGGTATGGGTGCTCATAGTATTAGTGCAAGAGTAAGGGCAAGTATTGGGGTAAGCAGGAAAAGTACGGGGGATGATGTTGATGGCCGAACGGGTTCTTTAATAAATAATTTTAGTCCGTCTGCAATTGGTTGAAGGAGGCCGTATGGCCCTACGATGTTTGGACCTTTTCGATGTTGCATATAGCCTAGGACTTTACGCTCAATTAGTGTTAGGAAAGCTACGGCTAGTAGGACTGGGACAATGTAGGCTAGCGGGTTAATGATGTGTGTTATCAATACAGTTATCATAGTTAAGGAGAGAATTTGAATCTCTGTGGAAAGGGCTTAGGTCTTTTGCAATGTCCGGGTTCTGCCACCTTAACCTACCGTTGTCTTCGGCCGGGGGGGGGGGTGTCCTTTTGTTTAATTTAGATTACATCATTAACTAAGGGGGAGGCGTGCGGGGGGTATGGGCCTCTTCTTTACGGTCCTTTCGTACTAGAAAAGAACACTTCATAGATAGAAACTGACCTGGATTACTCCGGTCTGAACTCAGATCACGTAGGACTATTAATCGTTGAACAAACGAACCCTTAATGACGGCTGCGCCAATAGGATGTCCTGATCCAACATCGAGGTCGTAAACCCCCTTGTCGATAGGGTCTCTAAAAGGGGATTGCGCTGTTATCCCTGGGGTAACTCGGTCCGTTGATCGGCATTGCCGGATCGTGTGGTCAGAAGTTCTGTTAATTAGAGCTGTGGCTCTTGGGTGTAGGAGTTTACTCCCTGTCCTCTTGGGGGTTGTTTATTGCCCCGCGGTCGCCCCAACCAAAGACATTTAGGCAAGTGTGCTCACAGAGTTTTATTCTTTGTGTTGAAGTGCTGAACGTGATTTTGTCTTGTGTCTAAAGCTCCACAGGGTCTTCTCGTCTTATGGGCATATCCCCGCTTCTGCACGGGGAGATCAATTTCATTGATTTGAAAGAGGAGACAGTTAAGCCCTCGTTAAGCCATTCATACGGGTCTTCATTTAAAAGACTAGTGATTACGCTACCTTCGCACGGTCATTATACCGCGGCCGTTAAACTTATAGTCACAGGGCAGGCAGGACCTCTTATTCTTTAAATTTGCAAGAGGCGATGTTTTTGGTAAACAGGCGAGGCTTTGGTGTTTGCCGAGTTCCTTCTCTTTCTTTCAATCTTTCCTTGTTGGCACACCAGTGTGGGATTAACGGTGTATTGTTGGGTGAATTTCTGGTTTTCTGTTTTTTGTTCATTGCCCTCTGTGTTTGGGGCCGTTAAAGTTCGGTGTGAGTTCGTTCCGATTTACACATGTGCTAGGAGAGAGTGTTATTTCTCTTATTACTCATATTAGCAGGATCACTCCCATATTTGTATGGGGCGGCCCGGTAATGTTGGGGGGTTGAGATATATTTATCCGGATTATAAGCGAAGGGTGAGTTTAAGCTTGAACGCTTTTACTATGGATGGCTGCTTTTAAGCCTACGTAATACTTTACCTTGAGAATTATGATCTTTACCCTCCCGGGAAAGTTGTGTCTTTTGTCAGAGGAGCTGTACCCCCTCTGAGTAACTCCCATAGTTTCTTCTTGTGTCAATATGAGTAAGCTGAAGTGAGACAGGGTGGCTATGGGGCTGAACTTCTATTCATTTCTCAGGCAACCAGCTATAACCAAGTTCGGTAGGTCTGTCACCTCTACTCGAAGTTCTTCCCACTCTTTTGCTACAGAGACGGGTTGGCCCTATTGCTAGGCTGCCTTGGAGTAGCTCACTTGGTTTCGGGGGCTCTAACTAAAGTTCTTTTTGCTAGAGGGGTACTGGCTAAATCATGATGCAAAAGGTACGAGTAATAATCTCTGCTTTTTAGGGCTTGTAATGAGTTATTTCATTTCTTTTTCAGCATTCCCTTGCGGTACTTTCTCTATCGCTCCGAAGTTCCTTTTCTGTCGCCCATACTTAGGTGGAAAAATGATTTGTTTATTGATTTGTGGGTGATGAGGGGGTATTAATGGTGGGTTGTTGCTTTTAGATGTGGGCTAGCTGGGGGGCGTCAGGGCAGCCCGATTTGCACGGACGTCTCCTCGGTGTAAGGGAGGTGCTATACTATCTTAGCTATGCTCTGTGTGTTTGCCCAAGTGCACCTTCCGGTACACTTACCATGTTACGACTTACCTCCCCTTATAGGCATAATTGCATATTAATTATGTTGGTGGAGCCATCGGGGAGAGTGACGGGCGGTGTGTACTCGCTTCAGTGCCGGTTTCAGCGTAGCGCTCTACTCTTACGCTTACTGCTAAATCCTTGCTCTACCAAACATTTTCAGTTATGGTCTAGGTGCTCACTTGAGTAAGCAAATGTAGCCCATTTCTTATCCCTCTCATACGTTACACCTCGACCTGACGTTTTAGGCATTACCAGTTATGCCCACTGTTTTTCCTTCAAAGGGTGAGCTGACGACGGCGGTATATAGACGGGAAGGAGCAAGAGAGGGTGAGGTTGAACGGGGGGAATCGGTTCTAGAACAGGCTCCTCTAGATGGTTATAAAGCGCCGCCAAGTCCCTTGAGTTTTAAGCTTGCGCTCGTAGTTTTCAGGCGGATAGATGTGTATGGTCCTATCTTAGTTTACGGCTAGGCATAGTGGGGTATCGAATCCCAGTTTGTTCCCTAGCTTTCGTGGGTTCAGGTTGTGTAAAGTCACTTTCGTGGTGGGGCTTCTTACCCTCGGGGGCGTATGACTGCAGTGAGGGCGTTTGACTTTAGTTTTTACGGGCTCCCTAACCACGCTTTACGCCGATGGCTATCAACTTGAGCCTTCCGTATAACCGCGGTGGCTGGCACGAAATTTACCGGCTCTCTTGGCACTAAATAAGTCAAGTTTTCACTTATAGCTTAAGGTTTATCACTGCTGAGTTCCCTTAGGGGTGTGGCTAAACAAGGCGTCATCGGCTAACAATTGTGTGCCTGATGCCCGCTCCTAAATCTTTGGGAGAAGAATAAAGGGCATCCTCACAGGGGTGCGGATACTTGCATGTGTAAATCTAGCCAGAATCGATAGCAAAGTTGGGACTAAGCTTATGTGCTTGCGGGACTTTCTAGGGCCCATCTTAACATCTTCAGTGTTATGCTTTAATTAAGCTACGCTAGC